CTAAACTAATATTATCAACTAATTTAATTAATAAGAAAGACCATGTATTTGATTCACCAAATACATCATTATTGTATACTCTTTGATATGTATGGCGCAACCCAATATTTGTTTGGTGGGTTTCTAATTTCTTAAAATCTTCCTTTTATTTGAATTTAAATATCTAATATACTAAGAAAAATTCCCTCTTGACAGTAATATATGTTGTATATGTAAATCCTAGATGTGAAAATAAGCATAATTCATCCATGAAAAGGTATAAAACAAGAATGGACTAAAATCCATATACAAAAAAAATACCAACGGCCGATGAGATCAAAATAATGAATGAATCATAAATCGAGTTTAGGTTCGAATTCCATAAATTCCATAAATAATATAATCCTAATATGTATGAGATTATATATAATGATAGATAAATGAAACATACTTCCTCATTCATTATTCTTATTCATCTACTTGATATTTTGTTGAAACTTTGGAATTGATATTTTGAAAAGGGGTTGGTTGCACTTGAAAATTTACTCATTGAATGAGGAAACAATTGAATTGGATTCGGTTGGACAATACTAACTAAATCGAGTATTAACTTCCTTATTGATTCCATTTCTTCCTTATTGAATTAATCGATCAGCTTGTTATCGGACATTTTCGATTCGGAAATATTCCCAATAAATTTCGACATATTTCACTTTATCATAATTATAAAAATGAATCCTACTACTTCTGGTCCTGCGGTTTCCACATTTGAAGAAAAAAACCTAGGGCGGATCGCTCAAATTATTGGCCCAGTACTGGATGTTGCTTTTCCTCCGGGAAAGATGCCTAATATTTATAACGCTTTGGTAGTTAAGGGCCGAGATACTCTCGGTCAGCAAATTGATGTGACTTGTGAGGTACAACAATTATTAGGAAATAATCGAGTTAGAACCGTAGCTATGAGTGCTACAGATGGTCTGACGAGAGGAATGAAAGTGATTGACACGGGAGCTCCTCTAAGTGTTCCAGTTGGTGGGGCTACTCTCGGACGAATTTTCAACGTTCTTGGGGAACCCGTTGATAATTTAGGTCCTGTAGATACCCGCACAACATCCCCTATTCATAGATCTGCCCCCGCTTTTATACAGTTAGATACGAAATTATCAATCTTTGAAACAGGGATTAAAGTGGTGGATCTTTTAGCTCCTTATCGTCGTGGAGGAAAGATCGGACTGTTTGGAGGAGCTGGAGTAGGTAAAACGGTACTCATCATGGAATTGATCAACAACATAGCTAAAGCTCATGGAGGCGTATCCGTATTTGGTGGAGTAGGCGAACGTACTCGTGAAGGAAATGATCTTTACATGGAAATGAAAGAATCCGGAGTAATTAATGAACAAAATATTGCGGAATCCAAAGTGGCTCTAGTCTACGGTCAGATGAATGAGCCGCCAGGAGCTCGTATGAGAGTTGGTTTGACTGCCCTAACCATGGCGGAATATTTCCGGGATGTTAATGAGCAAGACGTACTTCTATTCATTGACAATATCTTTCGATTCGTTCAAGCGGGATCTGAGGTATCTGCCTTATTAGGGAGAATGCCTTCCGCGGTGGGTTATCAACCTACCCTTAGTACGGAAATGGGATCTTTGCAAGAAAGAATTACGTCTACCAAAGAAGGATCTATAACCTCTATTCAAGCTGTTTATGTACCTGCAGACGATTTAACCGACCCCGCTCCTGCCACGACATTTGCACATTTAGATGCTACTACCGTACTATCAAGAGGATTAGCAGCCAAAGGGATTTATCCAGCGGTGGACCCTTTGGATTCAACGTCAACTATGCTCCAACCTGGGATCGTTGGCGAGGAACATTATGAAACTGCGCAAAGAGTTAAGCAAACTTCACAGCGTTACAAAGAACTTCAGGACATTATAGCTATCCTTGGATTGGACGAATTATCCGAAGAGGATCGTTTAACCGTGGCAAGAGCACGAAAAATTGAACGTTTCTTATCACAACCCTTCTTCGTAGCAGAAGTATTTACGGGCTCTCCGGGGAAATATGTGGGTCTCGCGGAAACAATTAGGGGATTTCAACTGATCCTTTCCGGAGAATTAGACAGTCTTCCCGAGCAGGCCTTTTATTTGGTGGGTAACATCGATGAAGCTACCGCGAAAGCTATGAACTTAGGAACTTAGAAGTGGAGAGCAAATTGAAGAAATGACCTTAAATCTTTGTGTACTGACCCCTAATCGAATTGTTTGGAATTCAGAAGTAAAAGAAATCATTTTATCTACTAATAGTGGCCAAATTGGTGTATTACCAAACCACGCCCCCGTTGCTACAGCTCTAGATATAGGTCTTTTGAGAATACGCCTCAACGACCGATGGTTAACAGTGGCTCTTATGGGGGGTTTCGCTAGAATAGGTAATAATGAGATCACCATTTTAGGAAATGATGCGGAACTGAGTACTGACATTGATCCGCAAGAAGCTCAGCAAGCTCTTGAAATAGCTGAAGCTAACTTGAGTAGAGCAGAGGGTAAGAGACAAATAATTGAAGCGAATCTAGCTCGCAGACGAGCTATTACGCGAGTAGAGGCTAGTAATACTATTTCCTACTAGTCAATATAGCAGAACAATCAAAAGAGCTTCTTTTGATTTATACATTCTATTTCGATTCCGCTAATTGATTGAAGGAATACAATCAAGTCTAATCTGATACAACGAAAAAAAAAGAAGATGCGTAAAAAAACTTATTAGATACCGTTGACTCCGGTATCTAATAAGTTATACCTACTATTGGATTTGAACCAATGACTCCCGCCGTATGAAAGCAATACTCTAACCGCTGAGTTAAGTAGGTCATTTATCACTACAAAGAAAAAAAGGGACCCATCGCTTCGTGAATTATAGATGGAATATTACTTCTAGGCAATACCAACTCTTAACAAGAAAAGGATTAGGGGATTATCTTGTGGATCGTGGAATATTCATCTTGTCAAGAAATTCATATCCATCTTGACAAGAAATTATCTATATGTTAAGATATCTATGACAAGGGCTATAGCTCAGTTAGGTAGAGCAACTCGTTTACACGTGCGCCGATGCTTTTCAAGGAAGTCCATTATGCAATCAATATATTTGATCTTATTGAGAAATCGATGTCTTACTCCATGGATTCGAAAGAACAAGAGAACAATAGCCTGACAAATATTTATTTGTGGTTCAATCTGATTTCGATGCGAATTCTGGTGTCAATGTCAAATAGAACCCATCATTGATTTGAGAATTGATAAGGTGAATACCCAGTCTATTCAATGCTAGGCATAATGAGTATAAGGGCCTCAAAATAACCTCTTTTCGTCCTATGAACTTTAAGGTGTATGAAGTCTCATAGTTGACTCTTGTGGCGGGGCGATAGAGACTATAGTTAACTTATTTATTAACTTAGGTGAATCTAGGCCAGAGGCAGACCTACGTCAAGGTAACCCTTTTTTGAAACACTTTGGTATTGCTCTTGGATCAAAATAAAAATAATGAATCAGAGCACATGGAGCCATCTCACTATCTTCTTACTTTTGCTTGAAGAGAAGAAAAAATATGGCAGACTAACTGATCTTTTAATCAGTTGATGAAAGAGCCCAATGCAACAAAATGCATGTTGGGTCTTTGAAACAGTTCGAATCATTTCGATACTAATTAGTTTGATCTGTTTTACCGAGAAGGTCTACGGTTCAAGTCCGTATAGCCCTATAGATTCTATATTACATTATTTGTATAGTTTTCATTTCGTCATTAGTGCTTGTTTGTGACAGATTAGTGTTGGTTCATTTGGTTTGGTTCGTCCATAGAAATGAAAGGATTACCACATACTTGTATGGATCCATAGGTACAGGAAAATAAAAATACATTTCTTTCAATGGATCCAATTAGTATTTATCAAATCATCCAATCTCGGACAAACAAACCCCCTCTTCCTCATTAATCCTCGTGGGTTGGATTGGATGAATTCCATATAACTTTTTCCCACCTCCGATCAAAGAAAAGAATTGGTGATACATTTTTACTTAGGTATACCCAATCCCAGTCCATTTTTGAAGTGAAAATTATAACATAATCCTAACTAAAAATTACAACTTAATTCAATCGTAAGTCACATGGATCTAGTACCTATTCGGGGTCTTGTATTTTTTATTTTTGGAAAGACCCTGAACGATTGCCTTTTTCCATTTTTATGAGTTGAACCATTTTATATATTTTATTTAGTCTGTTGAATCTTTCGATTTCGATAATACGTTCGTTATCCTTTATTGTTATTGTTTCTGAAGAGACCGCGGGGATCAGTTATAGTAGAGGTTCAAAGTTTCCAATCTTGGTATGGAAACTATGAGTTTTTATTTTTATGTGTAAGGGTTTCTCACAATTCAACGAATCAAATCAATTAAGAAAAATAGAAATTAAGAAAGAAAATAGAACTCTAAGACAAGGGAAGAAAATCTAATGATTCCATTATTTTTATTTATATATATTTATTTACATATATATATTAAATATGATGCATGATGAAATTTAACTAATTATTTGAACTAATTCTTTTTTTTAATATTTAATATATATATTTTATAAGTTTTTTATTATAGTTTCGTTTTTATATTTTTATATATTCTATTTATATTCTTATATTGATTTTATATTTCCTATATATAATTTTATAGAATTGGATTTGTAGTTTTATTTTATTATTTTAATAAAAATATAAAAAAAAAGTGAGAAAGTTTTGTTTGTGTAAAAGCATAATATGTCTACACTATTATAATAGAATCGAAATGTAAGTGGAATTCTGTTGAATTCATTTTTAAGCATGTTCTACAGAAAACAAGCTGTGCGGTTTAATAAAAAAATTCTTATTTCACCTAGGAAGTTCTGAATAAATCGAAAATTACAATTCAAATCGACTAATTCAGTATAGTACACATTAATAGGAGTGCATCTATGTTTCTGCTTCATGAATATGATATTTTCTGGGCATTTCTAATAATATCAAGTGTTATTCCTATCTTGGCATTTGTAATTTCCGGGATTTTAGCCCCGAGTAGTGAGGGAACAGAGAAGTTTTCTAGTTATGAATCGGGTATAGAGCCCATGGGAGATGCTTGGGTACAATTCCGAATTCGCTATTACATGTTTGCTCTAGTTTTTGTTGTTTTTGATGTTGAAACGGTCTTTCTTTATCCATGGGCAATGAGTTTTGATGTATTGGGTGTATCCGTATTTATAGAAGCTTTAATTTTTGTGCTTATCCCAATTGTTGGTTCAGTTTATGCATGGCGAAAAGGAGCATTGGAATGGTATTAGCTCCTGAATATTCAGACAATAAAAATAAAAAGAAAGGAAAAGATAACATTGAGACGATTATTAATTTGATTGAGTTTCCGTTAGTTGACCAAGCAATCTCCAATTCCGTTATTTCAACTACATTAAATGATCTTTCGAATTGGTCAAGACTCTCCAGTTTATGGCCGCTTTTATATGGTACTAGTTGTTGTTTTATTGAATTTGCTGCATTAATAGGCTCCCGATTTGACTTTGATCGTTATGGATTGGTACCAAGATCGAGTCCTAGGCAAGCGGACCTTATTTTAACAGCTGGTACAGTAACAATGAAAATGGCTCCCTCTTTAGTGAGATTATATGAGCAAATGCCTGAACCGAAATATGTCATTGCTATGGGTGCCTGTACTATTACAGGAGGGATGTTCAGTACTGATTCTTATAGTACCGTTCGAGGGGTCGATAAGCTAATTCCTGTAGATGTGTATTTACCGGGCTGCCCACCTAAGCCAGAGGCTGTTATAGATGCTATAACGAAACTTCGTAAGAAGATATCTCGAGAAATCTCTGAAGATAGAATCGGATCTCAACAAGAAAATCGATGTTTTACTATCAATCACAAGTTTCATGTTCGACGTAGTATTCATACTGGAAATTACAATCAAAAATTGCTCTATCAACCACCACGTACTTCAGAGATATCTTATGAACAATTTTTCAAGTCCAAAAATTCAATATCTTCTCGTGAATTGGCGAATTAGGCAAATAGTTTTTGTTTGTGCAGAATAATAAAATAAACAGCCGATCAATCTTTATAAATTTCATTGTAAATTTTAAATACTCATATAAATACAAATGCGGGAGAGATCAAGAAGATGCAAGGTCGTTTATCCGCCTGGCTAGCCAAGCATGAGCTAATTCATAGATCTTTGGGCTTCGATTACCAAGGAATAGAAACTTTACAAATAAAACCTGAGAATTGGGACTCCATTGCTGTCATTTCATATGTATACGGTTACAATTATTTACGATCTCAGTGTGCTTATGATGTATCACCTGGTGGATTTTTAGCTAGTGTGTATCATCTTACGAGAATACAATATGGTGTGGATCAACCGGAAGAGGTATGCATAAAAGTATTTACCCCAAGGAAGAATCCTAAAATCCCCTCTGTTTTCTGGATTTGGAAAAGTGCTGATTTTCAAGAACGGGAATCTTATGATATGTTGGGAATTTCTTATAATAATCATCCGCGCCTTAAACGTATCTTGATGCCTGAAAGTTGGATAGGCTGGCCTTTACGTAAGGACTATATTACTCCCAATTTCTATGAAATACAAGATGCTTATTGAATGATAAGAAATTTATCTTTACTTATATGACGCGACTCCAGATTTTAAGTTAAGGTATATTTTTATCTTCCGTTCTAATTGAAACAGAGTAACTGAACTTGAATTCCTATTATGGGTGGGCCAATAAAGGGCTTCATTACTATTTTCCAATTTGTAAAAAATATTATATATGTTTCGAATAAGTAGAGACAATAAAAGGTTCTGTATCATGAACTTTGTTGTACCGCGCATATCAGTTAGATGAACCCTGTAAAGTAACATAAGCGGGAGAGGGAGTGAAGAAAAAGAAAATACAAAATTCCGCAAACAAAGGGGGTAGAATTTAATTTGTACTGTATCCGAGATACATTCTATCAACTCCTACCCTTCCACTCTTCTAGACTAGACTTTGATTGGGGTTTTTAACCAACTAACTTCGGATATATTATGAGGAATTAACATATTTTTACAAAAAAAAATAAAAATGGAGGCATATATATACAGCTATATGAATAAGTATGTAGCACGCTCTAGACTATTAAATGTATTCCAACCAACCTTTTTTTTATGAATTTCTATGAATATTTATACATAAATTGCCTGTCAGGAACCAGATTTGAACTGGTGACACGAGGATTTTCAGTCCTCTGCTCTACCAACTGAGCTATCCCGACTCGACTACTTTTCCCATATTATCTTACTAAAAGACCGATGTTTATGTCAATTAAAGGGACTAAAAAAGGATTAAAATCTCACTTAGTCCCTGGAATTTTTTGTATCTTCAAAAACAAAGAAGACTTTCTTTGATAAGTGTAAGGGTAATGATATGGGCTCTGAATGGTTCCATAATGGGGATTCTTTGTCCATATATGTTGATTTCTATGTGCCACCAAAAACTTAAGATGGGATAAGATAGAAGCATTTCTGTTCGGACCCGCTTGTGAAAGAGTAGAATGAACGAGAAATGTAACGAATTTTGAACCACCGACGAAAAATGGGAAAAAAATAGTTAGGAAATAAAAAGGGTTTTTATTGGGGATAGAGGGACTTGAACCCTCACGATTTTCTAAAGTCGACGGATTTTCCTCTTACTATAAATTTCATTGTTGTCAATATTGACATGTAGAACGGGACTCTCTCTTTATTCTCGTCTGATTAATCATTTTTTTTTTTTTCAAATGTTCATTCAAATGATAAATTGGACTCCGGCTGGAGTGAATGATTTGACCATTGAATATCGAATTTTTTCTTAAACTTAGATTGATATGGATTCACAATAATTCTTAAATTTTTCATAGAATGAAAAATTTATTTATATAAATTCTAGATTAAGGTTGTGATTATGATTAATCGTTTGATATGTCAGTATGTATACGTAGGTATTATATTAGGTATATAAGGTCATCCTTCCTTTCTGTAATTTTGATATAAAGATTCCTGCTACCAACGCAACCAACTCCATTCGTTAGAACAGCTTCCATTGAGTCTCTGCACCTATCCTTTTTTTATATATTTTATATTTATATATAAAATAAACCTTTGTTTTTTTTTTCAAAACAAGGATTTGGCTCAGGATTGCCCATTTTTAATTCCGGGGTTTCTCTGAATTTGGAAGTTATCACTTAGTAGGTTTCCATACCAAGGCTCAATCCAATCAAGTCCGTAGCGTCTACCAATTTCGCCATATCCCCCCTTGGTTTGAGACCCGGATTTCATTCGTTGTGTTGTGATCCCACTCACTTCTTTTATTTATCTTGAAGCTATTGAATTAATTAAATACTACTTCTTATCTTATATCATTCTTATCTTATATCAAAAAAGTATATACTACTATTTTTTATCCATATCCCTATTCTCTCATTTCATCTCTATTGAATTAAATAACCCATATTTCATTTCTTTTTGTTCCAATCGAAAATGATTTTATCACTGATGTATTCACAATTCAATATGAATAGATATATCTCACATTTAATTTATATGATGTACTTCCTTTTTGCATTTTTCCATCCTAATTTGGAATACTGGAACGATCGATACTCATTTCTTTTTTCACGCTATTTCTTTTCCTTCCGGAATAAATAAAACCAGAGGAATGCCGCATTATAATCCGTATTCCATTACATCTTTATTCTTATTTTATCCTTTTTTCCGAGGTAAATAAAAAAAATAGAATATAAAATAAAAAACCAAAATGATAAATTTCTAATATTGGTATATGTATATATTAATATATAATGTAAATAAAATCGATTTTAAATTTCAAGAGAATTCAATATTAATATAAAAATAGAATATGATATAAATAAATGAATATTAAATATTTATTGATATTAATGATATATTCTAGAATTAGAAATACAATGATATATACTAAGATATAAAGTAAATTATTAATAATTAATATTAGATAATATACTAATATATGCCAATTATATGCCAATCTAATATATTAATAATAACTAATATATTAATAATAACTAATATATTAATTAATAATATAATAGTTAAATAGTTAAACAAAAAATGGTTAACTAAGATACCTGTGGTTTATTGAGTTCCTATGTACTATTTTGTTTGATTTCTTTTATGTTATGCGAGCCCGCTTAGCTCAGAGGTTAGAGCATCGCATTTGTAATGCGATGGTCATCGGTTCGACTCCGATAGCCGGCTTTTTTTCTATTTGTTTTTTGTTCGATTTTTTCCATAATTGAGAGAATCCCTCAAAATATTGAAAAGACTCTCCCCCTTCCGCCCCTTTTCTTCAAAGGTCAGGTCACTTGTCTATTATGTCGCGGCACCTTCTAACTATGAAGAAAAAACGGATTCGATAAATTAGAAATTAGATCTCTACGAGGGGACAAATCATAAAACGTAGCCTTAACCCCCTATCCTGGATATATATATATAATCTGAATATTGATACAATTCTTTTCATTATACTTTGTTTTGTAGTACTTCCATAAATTTTGCTTTGTTTTTATTCTTTTATTTAGTTCAGTCCTATTTTCGATTTATTATTTAAATATTTATTTCAATTTAATATTGAAATTTTAATAAAATAAAGGAGTCTTTATGTCTCGTTACCGAGGACCTCGTTTCAAAAAAATACGCCGTCTGGGGGCTTTACCGGGACTAACTAGTAAAAGACCTAGATCCGGAAGTGATCTGAAAAACCAATTACGCTCTGGAAAAAGATCACAATATCGTATTCGTCTAGAAGAAAAACAGAAATTGCGTTTTCATTATGGTCTGACAGAGCGACAATTACTTAGATATGTGCATATCGCTGGAAAGGCAAAAGGATCAACAGGACAGGTTTTACTGCAACTACTTGAAATGCGTTTGGATAACATTCTTTTTCGATTGGGTATGGCTTCGACCATTCCTGGAGCCCGGCAATTAGTTAACCATAGACATATTTTAGTTAATGGTCGTATAGTGGATATACCAAGTTATCGTTGCAAACCCCGAGATATTATTACTACGAAAGATAAACAAGGATCGAAAACTCTGGTTCAAAATTATATTGCTTCGTCCTCCCGTGAGGAATTGCCAAAACATCTGACTGTTGACTCATCCCAATATAAAGGATTAGTAAATCAAATAATAGATAGTAAAAGTGTCGGTTTGAAAATTAATGAGTTGTTAGTCGTAGAATATTATTCTCGTCAGACTTGAGCCCAACGAAAAAAGGGTTTGGACAATGTTGCCCCCCTTTCGTTGAAGGAAATAGATTTAAGTTAAGGGCCTCGGTCCGCATTTTTTCACATATTACAAATAGATCGTGGGTAAGGTTTGCATTTTCAGACTTTCCGATACTTGTATTTTACGTACTACACTAATTAAGAATAGAGAATCTCTATCAAGTAAAGGCCTTACTGTTGGAATAGGAATAATGGTATCAATTGGTATTTGATTTGATACATTATGGTCGGTAACGCTGGCGAATTAGATGAGGGTACATAAACGGAAAGAGAGGGATTCGAACCCTCGGTAAACAAAAGCCTACATAGCAGTTCCAATGCTACACCTTCAACCACTCGGCCATCTTTCCGATATAATCTTATTATTGACCAGAAACCGAATGAATAGCGAGTCATTCATATTATTGCAATACAGGTGCAACCGATCAATCAATTCGAATCGAAATAAAAAACTCAAATCTTCAAATAAAAAAAGGAAAATAGTCCCTTTTTCAGGTTCGAGGGTTAAAAAAACACATTTTTTTTTAACAAAAAAAAGGATATCCATTCATGTTTATCAAGACCAACGGATAATCTTTTTTTGTTCTGAGATTTATATCGGACAAAATCAATGGCTTGGAATAAATCAACTGAAGGATCCATACTTTATACTACGATTAGATTTAGACAATGCTTCGACCTATAGGAATAAAAATTTCTTGAATTATCAGAATCCATAGGAAAATCAAGTCCTTGATTCTTTAACTTAGATAAAATAGTAATACTTCTGTTCATTGGTATACTACTTAATTTAATTGGATGTTATCCAATTAAATAAAGAAAGATATTTCTTATCTCTCCCTTTTCAAAGAGGAACAATTTTAGTATATAAAGTTTACATTTTTCTTTTTAGAATTAATCCGTTTTTATGTTATTTTGTACTGTATAATTCCTTTGTTTGTGAGATCATTTTCCCTCAGGGGAAATGAGAAGAATTATAAAATGGATTGCTAATTATGCCTAGATCTCGGATAAATGGAAATTTTATTGATAAGACCTTTTCAATTGTAGCCAATATCTTATTACGAATAATTCCGACAACTTCAGGAGAAAAGGAGGCATTTACCTATTACAGAGATGGTGCGATTTGATTTTTTTCTTGTTTTTTTAGCCCTTAGTCTTATGAGAAAGAGACATGATTCAAGATAGAAATAAAAAAGGATTATTGAAATAAAGCTACGCTTGTTGAAGGTGAAGTTTGTAGGTGTAACAATTCCTTCTGTCGTGTATCCTCGATTGATGCAGCCTCAGATGCTTCAATTGTCGATTTTAGTATTGAGCAAAAGGTTACACCTATGGGTTCTGTATTGTGGGTCAGTCAATCCTACTTAACTAGTACCAATAGGCGGCATAGGGGAAGAAGCACTACACCCAGGAATCAACAATATGAAAACTTTGTTATAAATTACCCCCTTCCCTCATCGGTATCGGGGCTAACAAGAATGGTTGGGACAACAAGCATCCATCTCGTTTGTACTTTGTTTGGATACCCGTATAGCCATCGAAGATCGTTGAAGTGACTAATTCCTGGAAATAAGAGGCGTTGAGGACAAAGAAATTGTTGGAGTTACCATTTCTATCGAGTACTAATATGATTGGTATTAAGAAAAAACAAAAGCTCTTACAGGAAGGCTGGCTAGAAATTTCTTGTAAAAATACTAGCCCCTGTCAGTTCATAATGAGAATATTGAAATTTTGATTTCATATATTATTAGTACTATGCACAGAAGGGAGGAGCCGTATGAGATGAAAATCTCACGTACGGTTCTGGAACGGAGTTTATTGGAATAGAATGAACGACCGTAACGGATGTCAGCTCAATCCGAAGGAAATTATGCGGAAGCTTTACAGAATTATTATGAAGCTACGCGACTAGAAATCGATCCTTATGATCGAAGTTATATACTCTATAACATAGGACTTATACATACAAGCAACGGGGAACATACAAAGGCTTTGGAATATTATTTCCGGGCACTAGAACGAAACCCGTTCTTACCACAAGCTTTTAATAATATGGCCGTGATCTGTCATTACGTGCGACTATCTCCATTATAGAAAAAAGGAAAAAAGATCAAATAGACTAGTAAATACTAGAAAAAAA